AGAATTGATGTGTATTCGAATCATAGGAGCTAGCAATCGCCGATATGCTCATATCGGTGACGTTATTGTTGCTGTGATCAAAGAAGCAGTGCCAAATATGCCCCTAGAAAGATCAGAAGTGGTCAGAGCCGTAATTGTACGTACTTGTAAAGAACTCAAAAGTGACGACGGTATAATAATACGATATGATGACAATGCTGCAGTTCTCATTGATCAAAAAGGAAATCCAAAAGGAACTCGAGTTTTTGGTGCGATTGCCTGGGAGTTGAGACAGTTCCATTTTACTAAAATACTTTCATTAGCTCCCGAGGTCTTATAAAACGAGACCCCGATATGGTTATATTATTTGAAAGAAATAAATTACGAAATAGATTCAGATTCATTAGTAGATTGAGTCTCACGCATATACCTTTAATAATTCATATTCATAAAAAAAAAAAAAAAAAACAAGAAAAACATGTTGATTATATCAAAATTTTGAGGCAAAAAAAATTTAATTCATCATGGGTAGAGATACTATTGCTGACATAATAACCTCTATACGAAATGCTGATATGGATGGAAAAAGGGTGGTTCGAATAGCATCTACCAATATCACTGAAAATATTGTTAAAATACTTTTAAGAGAGGGTTTTATCGAAAATGCGAGAAAACATCAAGAAAACAGCAAATCTTTTTTGATTTTAACCCTCCGACATAGAAGGAATAGGAAAAAGCCTTCTAGAATTTCTAGAACTTCTAGAAATAGAAAGATTTTAAATTTAAAACGGATCAGTAGACCCGGTCTACGAATCTATTCTAACTATCAACAAATTCCTAGAATTTTAGGCGGGATGGGGGTTGTAATTCTTTCTACTTCTCGAGGTATAATGACAGACCGAGAGGCTCGACTAGAAAGAATCGGCGGAGAAATTTTGTGTTATATATGGTAATCCTTCTAATATCCGAATTGAATTCGAGACTTCCTATTTTGGAAAAACGGGGGGCAGGTTGTCTAATACCGTCCCTCCTCTATTTGTTAATACTAATACTTCAGGGAGGATTTATTTAAAATGGGCGAAAACGAAAAAAAATCTATTCATGAGGGTTTAGTTACTGAATCGTTTCCCAATGGTATGTTCCGGGTTCGTTTAGATAATGAAGATTTGATTCTAGGTTATATTTCAGGAAAGATCCGACGTAGTTTTATAAGGATACTTCCAGGCGATAGAGTCAAAGTTGAAGTAAGTCGTTATGATGCAACCAAAGGGCGTATAATTTATCGACTTCGCGATAAGGATTCGAAAGATTAGGTGTTTTTTTTTCAACTTTCAGATTCCTTTCGTGGGAATAGGATTTGAGATGAAAACTTTCAAGAAACTTATTTTCTTCCAAGAAGTAGATTCAGAGTTAAGGTAAGGAATGACAAATATGAAAATAAGAGCGTCTGTTCGTAAGATTTGTGAGAAATGTCGCCTAATCCGTAGGCGGGGACGAATTATAGTAATTTGTTCCAACCCAAGACATAAACAACGACAGGGATAATCATATTCGTTAAAAGACCCGATGTACAAATAAAACGAGGATCTGTTTTGACATAAAATGGATATATCCATAGATTTCTGACTCATATTTATGAGATGATAAAATATGGCAAAAGTTATACCGAGAATTGGTTCACGTAGGAATGGACGTATTGGTTCACGTAAGAGTACACGTAGAATACCAAAGGGAGTTATTCATGTTCAAGCAAGTTTCCATAATACCATTGTGACTGTTACAGATGTACGGGGTCAGGTGGTTTCTTGTTCCTCTGCCGGTACTTGTGGATTCAGGGGTAGAAGAAGAGGGACACCGTTTGCTGCTCAAACCACAGTAGGAAATGCTATTCGTACAGTAGTGGATCAAGGTATGAAACGAGCCGGCGTCATGATAAAGGGTCCCGGTCGCGGAAGAAGCACAGCATTACGAGCTATTCGCAGAAACGGTATACGATTCACTTTCATACGTGATGTAACCCCTCTGCCACATAATGGCTGTAGACCTCCGAAAAAAAGACGTGTGTAGAAATAAACATTGAAGAGATTTCAAGAGAAACAAGAGAAATAAACGATTCAATGATCTGATCAAATAAGATTACTATGGTTCAAGAGAAAGTAAGAGTATCTACTCGAACACTAGAGTGGAAGTGCGTTGAATCAAGAGCAGACAGTAAGCGTCTTTATTATGGACGCTTTATTCTGTCTCCACTTATGAAAGGTCAAGCTGACACAATAGGCCTTGCGATGCGAAGAGCTTTGCTTGGAGAAATAGAAGGAACATGCATCACAAGCGCAAAATCTGAGAAAATACCACACGAATATTCTACCATAGTAGGGATTCAAGAATCAGTACATGAAATTTTAATGAATTTGAAAGAAATTGTATTGAAAAGTAATCTATATGGAACTTGCGACGCGTCCATTTGTGTCAGGGGTCCCGGACATGTAACTGCTCAAGATATCATCTCACCGCCCTATAT